TGGTCCTATTAAAAATACCAGTGTAAGCGAGGACCCGGTTATAAATGATAAGGATAAAAACATTCATCGTTGGGGTGATAGTGAGAGTTCTAGTTACAGTAATGTTGATCATTTCGTTGGCGTCAGGGACATTCGGAATTTCATCTCCGATGACACCTTTTTTGTTAGGGATAGTAATAGGGACGGTTATTCCATATATTTTGATATTGAAAATCAAATTTTTGAGATTGACAATGATCATTCTTTTCTGAGTGAACTAGAAAGTTCTTTTTATAGTTTTCGTAATTCTAATTATAGGAATAATAGATCGAAAAGGGACGATCCCGACTATGATCGTTACATGCATGATACTCAATCTAGTTGGAATAATCACATTAATAATTGCGTTGATTCTTATCTTCATTCTCAAATCTGTATCGATAGTCACGTTTTAAGTAGTAGTGAAAATTACAGTGGCAGTTACATTTATAATTACATTTGTGGCGAAAGTGGAAATAGTAGTGAAAGCGATAGTTCCAATATAAAAACTAGCCCGAATGGTAGTCATTTAACTAGAAGTAGAAGAGAAAGTTCTAATGATCTCGAAGTAACTCAAAAATACAGGCATTTGTGGATTCAATGCGAAAATTGTTATGGATTAAATTATAAGAAAATTTTGAAGTCAAAAATGAATATTTGTGAACAATGCGGATATCATTTGAAAATGAGTAGTTCAGATAGAATCGAACTTTCGATTGATCCAGGTACTTGGGATCCGATGGATGACGACATGGTCTCTCTGGATCCCATTGAATTTCATTCCGAAGAGGAACCCTATAAAAATCGTATTGATTCTTATCAAAGAAAGACGGGATTAACAGAGGCTGTTCAAACAGGTACAGGTCAACTAAATGGGATTCCCATCGCAATTGGGGTTATGGATTTTCAGTTTATGGGGGGTAGTATGGGATCCGTAGTAGGTGAGAAAATCACCCGTTTGATCGAGTATGCTACCAATAAATTTTTACCTCTTATTCTGGTGTGTGCTTCCGGAGGAGCACGGATGCAAGAAGGAAGTTTGAGCTTGATGCAAATGGCTAAAATATCTTCCGCTTTATATGATTATCAATCAAATCAAAAGTTATTCTATGTATCAATTCTTACATCTCCTACTACTGGTGGAGTGACAGCTAGTTTTGGTATGTTGGGGGATATCATTATTGCCGAACCGAATGCCTATATTGCCTTTGCGGGTAAAAGAGTAATTGAACAAACATTGAATAAGGCAGTACCTGAAGGTTCACAAGCGTCTGAATATTTATTCCATAAGGGCTTATTCGATCCAATCGTACCACGTAATCCTTTAAAAGGTGTTCTGAGTGAGTTATTTCAGCTCCACGCTTTTTTTCCTTTGAATAAAATTCAATCAAGTAGAGTCTTAAGTTAATTTTTTTTTGTGGTGAACAATTAGTTAGTTAATTTATCAGAATCAAAATAAATAAAGAATGGACTTTTCTTTGGTGACATAAGATTTAATTGTATTTGTATAAAGAATCATGCGGATAATTATTTTTTTTTTACCGATATTCCTGATTACTAATCAGTAACCCTCTATCAACAAAACAAGATAAAAAGCGAATTCTTCCTTAGAATTAGGAGGCAAGGCAAATAAAATGAATTTCGTGGTCCCCTTTTGATATGTATTTTGCATATGTATATATAGAACTCAAATATAGAAAAAATATAGAATCTTGCATCTTTCTATATCTCCCAAGAAGTCCCATTTTTTCTAAGAATCCTTGCTATTGGATATTGGATCGGATTCTAACGAATCTTTCGGGAATTTGGTAAAAAACTCTTTTTGTATTAAATATTAAAAAAGAAATTCGAATATTCGAATATAAGAACAATAGAAAAATAAAAGAAGTAAGAATAGAATAATAAAGAAAGTGGATTATCATACATAACATATATTTCATGTAGAAAGATGAATAAGTCCGTTTATTTAGTTCTACATTCCTTGCACTTATTCTATAGACTCACTTAGATATACTTAGTATATATACTTAGTATACTTCTATACGAATTCTAATATGAATTATAATTATTATAAGATATCTTTATAATAATAAGAGGTACGAATATGAAATCGAGGTACCCATTCTATGACAATTCTCAACAACTTACCCTCTATTTTTGTGCCCTTAGTGGGCCTAGTATTTCCGGCAATTGCAATGGCTTCTTTATCTCTTCATGTTCAAAAAAATAAGATTTTGTAAATCCGATGTGGTCAAATCTCCTCTAGTTTTTTTTTTTCAAGACTTAGCAAACACGGCACGGATATCCATTTAGTAGAGTATTGTATACCAATAACAAATAACAGGCGGCTTTCTGCGAACATAAATGAAAGAGCTCTTATGCATGCATAAACATGATATATGGGTAAATGAATTCTATCTATTTTCAAAAATAGGCCAGGATCCGAGCTCATGTCTGAAATTTAAGTCAATGTATCTATATGTATGTAGCTATCTAATCTATATCTATCTATAGGGAATCCTATGAAGGGGATGTTCTTATTTTATTATATCTAACTAATTTGATGAATTACTGCTAAAAGTTCACATCAGAATAGTACTAGTTGATGAAAGTTACTTCGGAAACAAAAAAAAAAAGTAAAGTCAAATTGATTTTGGTTATTCCCTCAATTTCAAGAAAATGCAACTGGATCTAGTATGTATGAGTTGGCGATCAGAATATATATGGATAGAATTTATAGCAGGATCTCGCAAAACAAGTAATTTCTGCTGGGCCTCTATCCTTTTTTTAGGTTCATTAGGATTCTTATTGGTTGGAATTTCTAGTTATCTTGATAGGAATTTGATATCTTTATTTCCGTCTGAGCAAATCCGTTTTTTCCCACAAGGGATCGTGATGTCTTTTTATGGGATCGCGGGTCTCTTTGTTAGTTCCTATTTGTGGTGCACAATTACATGGAATGTCGGTAGCGGTTATGATCGATTTGATCGAAAAGAAGGAATAGTGTGTATTTTTCGTTGGGGATTTCCTGGAAAAAATCGCCGCATCTTTCTACGATTCCTTATGAAAGATATTCAGTCCATCAGAATAGAAGTGAAAGAGGGTATTTATGCTCGTCGTGTCCTTTATATGGAAATTAGGGGCCTGGGGGCTATTCCGTTGACTCGTACTGATGAGAATTTGACTCCGCGAGAAATTGAGCAAAAGGCTGCGGAATTAGCCTATTTCTTGCGCGTACCAATTGAAGTTTTTTGAAAAATGAACTGAAGAATAAATGCTTTCTCAGCCGGAGGAACAAACCCAAGAACCCTCTTTTTTCTATAGCATAACTTACTTAATTGAAGTTTCTTCAGAATGTCCAGTCGGGCCAAAGCAAGGCAAACGTGTATGGAACAGCCATAACATAAAACGAAACCCTTTTTGTCTGTAAAAAAATGGTTTTTTTGCGTATGGAAATCCCCACTCAATTCAATTCAGTAACAAAAGAAGTAACAAATCGAAATAATAGATTGATCTCATATATCAAAACTTTTCGGAATAAAAAATTTAGCTTTTTTTTTTCGAAATATTTTTTATTTTAATTCTTACTAGAAAGGAAGTTCTTTCATTTCGAAATCCGAATAATATTCATTATTTGAATTTGAATCTTTTGGGCATTCATCGAAAAAGGGGGGGGGGATTGCTTCGAATATTTGATCAATTGAGATATCTGGAAACAATATTTTTGGATTATTTCTTCATTCGAATTCGAAATGGATTCTTCTTCTATTTTTGGATTTTTTCTACACTAGATTCAAGGACTAACTGCTGAATCACAGCTAAAAAAACGAGACTCGATTCATAGGCGCGATACCTTATAATAGAATAATAGAACTCATGCTTGGATCGAAATATTAGATCGAATAGAGTCAACAAATGAGGTGGTTTCAGTAACAATTCACAGATGAAAAAATGACAAAAAAGAACGCACCCATTCCCATTAGATATCTCTCATCTATAGTATTTTTAGTATTCTTGCCCTGGTGGATTTCTCTCTCATTTAATAAAAGTCTGGAATCTTGGATTACTAATTGGTGGAATACTAGGCAATCCGAAACTTTCTTGAATGATATTCAAGAAAAGAGTATTCTAGAAAAATTCATAGAATTAGAGGAACTATTCCTCTTGGACGAAATGATAAAGGAATTCCCGGAAAGGCATCTACAAAAGCTTCGTATAGGGCTCCACAAAGAAACAATCCAATTGATCAAGATGCACGACGAGGATCATATCCATACGATTTTGCACTTCTCGACAAATATAATCTGTTTCGTTATTCTAAGCGGTTATTCTATTCTGGGTAATGAGGAACTTGTTATTCTTAACTCTTGGGTTCAAGAATTCCTATATAATTTAAGCGACACAATAAAAGCCTTTTCGATTCTTTTAGTAACTGATTTATGTATCGGATTCCATTCGCCCCACGGTTGGGAACTAATGATTGGCTATGTCTACAACGATTTTGGATTTGCTCATAATGATCAAATTATATCTGGTCTTGTTTCCACTTTTCCAGTCATTTTAGATACAATTTTGAAATATTGGATTTTTCGTTATTTAAATCGTGTATCTCCGTCACTTGTAGTGATTTATCATTCAATGAATGACTGAAAAACGATTCACTGATCCAATTAGAATGTTTCAGACTTTGTACATAAGCAAAACATTCAAAGTCGTACTTACCTTTTACCTTACTCTTTCTACCCATCGAGAGGATTCCTCCTATATTCCAGTAATCTGATATTCCAGTAAAATTATTTCAGTAAATAGCAGAATCGTGGATGGGGAACTATACTAGTGACCCACCAAATTTTATTGTAGAAATTTTCGGCATCAATGATTGGACCATGCAAATTAGAAATACCCTTTATTCGATAAAGGCAGAGATTACTCGATTCATTTCCGTATCGTTCATGATATATATAATAACTCGGGCATCCATT